CTACGGTCTCGAATTTCTTAATAGCAGTATCTATTCGAAACGAATTCTCTAGCATTTGACTCCTTATCACCGAAGAGTTTAGTCGTACACTTGAAAGATAGCCCAGAAAATAGAAGGGATGATTATATAATTGCTTTATATGGATCCTGGCCGGTTGAGACCACAAGTCAAAATGACATTGCCAAAAGTTGACAAGGTGAGATTTCCATTTCTTTATCAGAAGACGAGCCCCCCTTGAAGCCAGAATCGATTTTCCTTGATATCTGACATAATGCATAAAAGGGTCTTTGAACAACCATAGGGTTTTCTGAAAATCGTTACAAAGCACTACTACAAGATATTCTATTTTTGCATAGAAATGTGTTCGCTCAAGAAAGGATCCAAAAGATTTTGATCGTAAATGAAAGGGTTGTTTACGGAGAAAAATGAATATGAATTCACATTCATATACATGAGAATTAGAGAGGAACAAGAAGAATCTTTGATTCTCTTTTGAAAAAAGGGAAATGGAATTTTTTGGAGTAATGAGACTATTTGAATTCCAATACTCGTAGAGAGAGAATCGCAATAAATGCAACAAAGGAGTATCTTGTATCCAAGAGTGAAGGGTTTGAACCAAGATTTCCAGATGGATGGGGTGGGGTATTAGTATATCTGACACATGATTTAAATGCGATAACTTGTCCTCGAAAAAGGGAAATATTGAATGAATAGATCGTAAATTATGAGATTTTGCTATTTCTTTTTCTTCTAGGGAAGATACCAATCGCAGCGAGAATGGAATTTCCACAACGACTGCAAAACCCTCCGATATCATTTGAGAATCAAAATGATTGTTGTGCCCAACGAATCGATTTTGATTAGAATCATTAACCGAAATAATCAAACGATTCTGTTGATGCATTCGAGTAATTAAACGTTTCACAATTAGTGAACTGGATTTATTGTCATGATCTAAATTTTCCACCGGTTCATAAAGAATCGATCCATTTAAAGCATGACCATGAGCAAGCGCGTAGATATATTCCTGAAATAGAAACGGATATAGGAAGTATTGTTGCCGAAATCCATCCATTTCTAAATATCCTTGTAGTTCCTCCATTTCCATTTGAAATTACACTTGAACCAAATGGGGGATTTCTTGAGTTATCAAATAATACATAGTACGATACGGTCAGAACAAGGTATATAGTAAGAAAAGAATAGATACCCCGGAGCCAGAAAGGACAATCAACGGATCCTATTTCCATCCAATTTATTTATGTTCGTTATAGTTACAAGAGATGGTTAGAAATCCTTTATTTTTACAACCCGATCACTCTTTTGACTTTGGAATAATGAATTTTGATCAGTATACCGTTTCTTCTACACATTCGTCTCCACTACATAATAGAGAACATAATAGAGAATAGTTAGGATTCATGAAAAAAAAAGGAATTGATGATCCACTCACAAGAGAACCCTTTCCCACATCAGGCACTAATATATTTTTAACGTCTAATTAGATCGGGTAATCATTCGAATTAAGAACAAACAGAAGCTCGTTGCTTTTGGTTTCCCTATAATTGGAGCTATAGGGCTCTATCCATTTATTCACTCGACCCAACTTGAATTGATTTGACCCCTTCCCAAGAAAAGAATCAAAACAAGATTTTGTATCGATCCGTTAAGGATGAAGTATTCTAAGAGTTCTCCATTGATACGACATGCTGTTTTTTCCTTTCATTCCCTTTCAGGATCAGTCGTGGTCTTACAAACTCTACCAATGGTATGGACGAATCCGTTGCTTCATCAAAATGTGTAAAAGACCATAGCCGCACTTAAAAGCCGAGTACTCTACCGTTGAGTTAGCAACCCATATAAATAGGGTGTGTAGATACGATCGGAATAAAAAATAAATAAAGAGATTCGATTGCCCGACCTCGTCAAAACATTGAACTAGCAACAGATCAAAAAGAAAGATTTGATGATCAATTGTGAACATAAAAATGAACAGAGATCAGATGAAAATACAACAGATTCTGGGATAAATTATAGAGAAAATCTAAATAGATGTAAAAATGGATAGACTACCCATACTCTATTTTTTTTTTTCATTATATTAACTAAGATACTTCTTGATGTCACAACGAAATTGACGAACCCATCGTTTGAGTGAAATAAAGAAACAAACTTATGAAATGTGGATAAATAGATCTATTTATCCACGATCGAATTATATTTGTTCGATACACCATTGTCAATATGAATTGAATGTTGAGAAAACCAATTCAATAAATAAAACAAGGACTTGTGTTGGAGTGACACTACAACATAGATAAGGGATGAAGTATGAGTGGGGAAATAAATAAGGAATTCCGGTAGGAAAAAAATGTCGGGTTTATTCAATATTTATTCAATAGAGGTATAATAAGCAGGATTGACCTTTTGTTTGTTGGTGGAGTCCCAACGAAAACCATCTGATTGATGGTAATCCCATAATTTCCCAGTTATTTCATCTATTCACTCAATCTTTTTTCTATCTGTCTCATATCAAGAGAAGATACTTTTTTTTTATAGTTCTATGATACGGGGTCATGTGAGAGCAACAATGAATAGAGAATAGAGAAAAAAAATAAGGAATGGTGGAGGAACAATTAGACAAAGCTAGATACTGGGCACCCCCCCCCTTTTTTTTATTTCATTAATTTCATTTGATTAATTCGAAATTCCTTAAATACCTCCGCCTTCTTTGAAATATCATGAACAGTTCCTGTAGGTTGAGCGCCTTTTTCAAGGAAATATAGAATAGCGGAAACATTTGAATAAGTTTGGTTCTTTATCGGATCGTAAAAACCCACTTTACGAAGATCTCTCCCCTCTCTTCGGGATCGAACATCAATTGCAACGATTCGATAGATGACTCATTGGGATAGACATAAATGAACAACCCCCCCTAGAAACGTATAAGAGGTTTTCTCCTCGTACGGCTCGAAAAAGAATGATTCGAATTTATATGTATTGTAGTGGCAAATAGATCCACAAAATCATCAATTAGACTATGATTTGAGTCATTTTTTTTTTGTTCTTCCTTCCTGAAAAAAAAAAAAAAAAAGAAATCTCATTCGTACTCATAACTCAAGTTGGGTAATTCTCAAAGAGCTCGAAGGGAAATCCTTAGACATTTATTGAGCCGTCTCTAACCTCTTTTGTTTGTCTCGCCTAGAGTCGATTTTATTTCTTCCCCATTCTGATCTAGTTGTTGAGACAATTGAAAACGGTGTTTCCTTGTTCCGGTATCCTTTATTTTATCTTTGCTTTGAATCCTTGGGTTTAGACATTACTTCGGTGATCCTTAATTGTTTCAAAATGGTAGCAACATACCTTTTGTTATTTCGTTCTATGGAAACGATTGATTCCCCTGTGATACACTTTTGATCGGAATTGGTAAAACTATTTCGACAAATTCATTTTACTTTTTTTTTTTTTTTACTTGTTCGAACTTGATCCTTTCAATTTCTATACCGAAGATATACTTACGAAGTTGTTCCAACTTATTGATTGGCATTAACCCTAGATCCTTCTCTCTGCTAAATGAACCAATTCTTTATGCTCGAGCTCCATCATGTGCTATATTATAATTATATTATTTTATTACAACCCCAAAATTGGGGTCCTAGTGGAATAGAACAAACTATGTCGAGCCGAGAGCATCTTCTTTGATATATAAAATGGTGGGTACAAGAATCCACAGCCAATAATGTCCTTCAAGTCGCACGTTGCTTTCTACCACATCGTTTCAAACGAAGTTTTACCATAACATTCCTCTAATTTTGGACCGGTATGGAATTGATTCAATATGGAATCATGAATAGTCATTGGCTCAATCGGTATATAGTATATGAAGTCCTCCATACTTTCATTTTCATATATGGATCTGGAGAAGTCTCAGCAAGAATATAATTTAACCCCATATTTTATTAGAAGAATGAAACACATTTATAAAAAACACGAAGAAATGCGTTGCTTAACACTTCTTTACATCTTCAACAGATTGTTAGGGATGATGAATCATGAAAGATCCAATTCTTTCTCAAACAACTAAAACTAAAGAAGGGTCTTTAATTAGATTACCGATACCGGAACAGAATGAGTCATTAACCAAATAAGCTATTCCAATGACCGGGAAAGATCGCAAGTGACTCGATAGGATAGATTCACCAATGTCACACTTCTTCGAGTAGAAAGAATTTATAAGGAATCATAAAAAACAATTTCAAGAATTTCCTACTTCGACATCATTACTGGAAATAAGTTTTCCAGTAAAGACTGAATTGAATCTCTAAATCCATCAACAAGTCGATACAACGAGGATCTAAAAACGTTTAGCAGATATCTGATTAATTAAATCAGACGCGAATTTGATCATCATAAGAGACCTCTATGTTTCCTTTCCGATTGAATCATCAATAATTTAAACCAGATAAATGGGTCAAGAAACAAATCCAATTGTTTTGTTTTCTTGGGGATGGATAGAAGGGGCTCATGAAAGAAAAGATTAAGGTCGGTATTCTTTCAGGTATTCTTTCATCTGATTTTATCGTATTCATCAGATACACCAAACAAGTGTTACCGGGGGTAATCGTGGGTATTTAAGGGATCACAGATCTTTTTCGCCAAAACTGAAACACCGGTGTCACTGATCACTGAAATAGAACAATAACAATACATATAGGCATGGTTCATTTTCTACAGATTTTTCCTTACTTCAGATTCAGGAATCTTTCCATAAAGTAAAGTGAATGTATGAATCTCCCCCCTCCCCCAATTGATCGCTACATTGATTTCCAATTATTCATTGGAGCCAAATCAAATACAAAATAAAAGAAATTAGGTCCAAAGAAAATAATCTGTTCCGTATTGAATTTTCTTGTTTGTTAATAAGATCCGGATGACAAGGGTCTTGAAATTGATACCTTCCTTTCCTTTGCGAATTAACTCATATCGACACGAATTCCATGGGGATCATGAACCATACCCAAAGCCAATTTAAAAGGATCTTCTTATGGGATGCTATCCTGTCTTGTATAAGTACAAAGCAAAATGGGTTCATATCAATTCGTTGTTACTATTTTGTTTGATTTTGTCCCACCCCAGTCTCAGGAGCTTTAATTCCAGCGATGGAATTAATACCAAGAACCCCCCCCGTTTTTAGGATTCGGGATCCACATAGAATTAGTCATTTTGTCTACCCTATCTTTATTTATATTTACTTTAGGGAAGGTAGAGACTTCTCTTTTATTTCGCATTTCGACTCAGAATGCATCATGTGAGAATCCAAATATCATAGATATGGGGCATAAAGTTTATCCAAATGACTAACTAACCTTCAATATGAATATGGGCAAGGGGGCGAACGTACGCTGAATGGCCCACCCAGTTTTTTTTTTGAATTTCACTTTGATCTTTGTTCCCATCCTACCTATATCAAAAAAGATATTTATTTCCATCCACATGTCATTGATACTCGATCCGTTTGTTTGTGAGAAACAAAATCGAAAGGGAAGATATGATTCTATAGAAGAATCATTAGAAATCACAAAGAAAGATTGGATCACATTGTATCCAACATTACACCCTTAAACAGAAGATTGTTAAAAAGAACAATCTTTGTTATGATAGAATTGGTCTGGGACGGAAGGATTCGAACCTCCGAGTAACGGGACCAAAACCCGTTGCCTTACCACTTGGCCACGCCCCATTTTGATTTCTATTCGACACCGATAAACACTAATATCGGTATTGGTTGTTCGTCAATTCCAGCCCCAATATCTATTGAATTGGTTGTTGCTATGATTCTACACATGTAGATGTAGAATCAAAATGAATTTATTGATCATTACATATAATTCAATTAAGATATTGTATGTAAGGTATGATTCCTTCTATTCTCATTTGAGAATTGAAGGATTTTTGATTGAGGGAGTTCAAAGAAAAAGAAAGATTTTGCGGCCTACTTTCCCTTCTTTCTTCATTTTCCCCTTATATCAATAACCCAATAATAATGAAATTTTCTCCAAGAACAAAATGTTTGTTATGCTTAATATCTTTAGTTTGATCTGTCTTAATTCTGCCCTTCATTCGAGTAGCTTTTTCTTCGCCAAATTGCCCGAAGCTTATGCTTTTTTCAATCCAATCGTAGATGTTATGCCAGTCATACCTGTGCTCTTTTTTCTCTTAGCCCTTGTTTGGCAAGCTGCTGTAAGTTTTCGATGAGATCTTTAATACTGTCTTAGAAACATTCATGATTTATTCGATAAAAAAAAAATTCTATTCTTAAGAATTGATAAGATCAGATAATGAACCCTCGACTCAAACGTGGAAATTCTTTTGGATAACCGAGATGAATCGGAATCACCTCATTTCTTCATTCCTTCTGGGGGTCGAAGACCCTATGTATGGTCCCTACAATACCTAATTGTAGGTATGAGAGATCATTTTGTTAACGAAAGAATCAGAATCTTATTACAAATTCATTCCTGCAAATTCCTTCTGTTTTCTAGAAACCGCCTCTTTTCTTGGTGTCAAAACGGAATATGTGGTACAAAAATGGAGAATCTATTCCCCTATTTCCCCCAAAATGATCTTGGAGATTGTGTAATGCTTACTCTCAAACTCTTCGTTTACACAGTAGTGATATTCTTTGTTTCTCTCTTCATCTTCGGATTCCTTTCTAATGATCCAGGACGTAATCCTGGACGTGATGAATAAAAAAATCAGGGGTTTTTCCTTGCTCGATTTCTTAATTTTCTTAGGATTTTCTTTCTCCATTCCATACATTTAACTATGAGAAAGGGGGTTAGAGATTTTTTCGAATTCGAAAGGGAAATATCAAGTGATCAGAAGAAACGGAGAGAGGGGGATTCGAACCCTCGGTACAAATAATTCGTACAACGGATTAGCAATCCGCCGCTTTAGTCCACTCAGCCATCTCTCCCAATTTTAAAAGGATAATTCATATGTGACGCGTGAAGTAAAGGTTGATAAAAGTTTTTCCTTATCTTTCTTTATTCTATAAATATAGACGAATTTGATCAATCATCAATTCCCTTTAGATAATGATTCGAAACAGATATCTCCAATAGAAAGAGTACCTCTTTGATTTCGTCCGAAAAGTTCTTTCTTTTATTCCCCCGGCCTGGCCAGTACCTAGCCAGGCCATTCCTTGTTCCAATGAATCATAGATCAAATGATTTATTTGATTTGAAAACGAAAATGCTTGTTATTGAAGCAGCAACAAGGCTATTCCTATGATAGGAGTGTCATTTCTTATTATGTTTTTCCTTTTCTCGATTTACTTAAATGGAATAAAAAAAAACATATTTTTTTCTATTATAATAGAACTCATATATTTCTTCAAAGAACATGTTTGAACCTGAACCCTTGAGTCCACAACCAAAACAATAGGATTTTTCACTCGATCCAATCGACCCGAATTCATAAGATTTGGCAGTTGAATGA